GGGCCTTCCTATTGGGAAGGCCCAGTTCCACGTAGCGCAGAAGAGACTGCGCATTTGGAACCAAAGAATTTGTATGAATCCTGTGAACTCTGATAGAGCCCATACTTTCCTACTAACGGAACCTGAAACTCTTGCCCCGATGAAACCAATTGGATGGTCATCTTGTATCACTTGATTCCCGATGGTTGCACAGTAGAATCCTGTCCAACCAATGATCCGTCAGGGAATAAGCAAAATCTCTCAGAGTCATCTTGGTTCCTCGAGATCCATCGGGGTATCCCACCCTATGTTTCATAGAAGCGCAATAATCTACCAAAGCTCCTGGAGGGATCTCCTGGGATCCAGTGGAGGCGGGGCCTGTAGCTCAGAGGATCAGAGCACGTGGCTACGAACCACGGTGTCGGGGGTTCGAATCCCTCCTCGCCCACAATCAGCTCCGAAGGTACCTGATAGGAAAGAGGCGACAAGAATTATGATTGGGAGCGCGGACACGAAGCTCGACGGAATGGGATGATACATGACTCGACTTTTTTGTACAGTACGCCCGGAACCAGTACCTATTTCTTCTAACTCTCGCAATTCTTTTAATTCCCGAGGACAGTCTTACCGGCTAGTAACGGGTTGAGCGAGCAGAAGCTCTCATTCCATTCAGAATCTGCAGTGGCATCGGAGGGAGAGCCACTCAATAGGGATTAAGATTATACCACTTCTGGGCGGTGTGGTCCAATAAGGGAGAAACTTTGCGAGCCTCCATAAATATGTGGATAGGGCCTCCCCGGATAGGATTCGAACCTACGACCCATCGGTTAACAGCCGACTGCTCTACCGCTGAGCTACCGAGGAAAAATGCGAAGAGCCCATATACATTTGAAGATTCTTTGAACCGCACCACAATCATTGTTTGAAGATCCAAAGTATTCTTTGAAACCCCATGAACTTCGCGTACGTCCCATCCTTTATTATAGGGAAAAGGGGTAGCAGTGGCAATCTCCTCCACTTTCCCGGGGAGAGCCCCGGGGATCGACCATAACCACGATCCCACCTACTGGTCCCCTATCTCTCCCCCCGAGCGAGGTTCACATTGGTCAATCACCAATCGGGTGAGGGATGAGGAAACCTACGCAGTGTATTGGAAAGTGCCAGTATTTTGTAGTGCAAGGATTAGTAACAATGCGAGACCAATGATCAATCCGGTGAGATAAGAGTATATTCGACCCCCCCCGCCGTATCTCGCGCCTTCCCCTCCGGAAATACTTGAAGCCCCTATTGCATTAACGATTCCATCAATAACCCATCGGTCAAATAGATAGATTCTTTTAGCGAAAATGCGCGTGCCGTTTACGAATATTAGGCTATAGAAATCGTCTATGTAGCCTCGGTAATATGACCAATCGTTTATGAAATTCGGCAAGGAAGTCATAATTTTGGTTTCTTCGAGATCAACATATTCCCGCGAGCGACTCGAAAAGGGTCCGTACAGGCTGTAAGATATTATTATTCCCAATGATGTCGCGATAATTGGAGGAAGTGAATCTGCAATAAGATTCACCCAAATTTTTGAATCCATTTCGGTGTTATATTCCGGGAATACATTGAGGTAATCAGAGATTAAATCATAACCGCTTTCTCCACGAGAGAGGGGGGATCCTGCGAATCCGAGAAGTGTGGTTGGTACCGCCAGTATAATCAGAGGAATTAGCATCAGATAATCCGATTCTTTGGGAAGTGTATAGCTACGTCCGAATGAGAAAGACGAATCAGAATTTTCTATATTATCAAATGATCTACCCGGGATTACGTTACTTTGTACAGGTTCCAAAACTATATTTTTTTGATCCGGAACCCCACCGGGGAGCAAATCGTGGGATGATGGAGAAAGATTTCCACCAGCATTTACGGATGTCGAGGCACGGAAATTTCCTTCGAAGGTTAGGAAATAGATGCGGAACATGTAAAAAGCAGTCAATCCGGCTGTGAACCAAGTTGCTGTTCCGAGTATAGGAGAGTATGACCAACTATCTGCAAGAATCTCATCCTTTGACCAGAAACAGGCAAATGGTGGAATACCGCATAGGGAAAGTGTACCCAGTAGAAAGGTAATTCCAGTAATAGGCATATATGTTCGTAGACCACCCATAAGAGTCATATCCTGACACTTATCAGGTGAATATCCAACAATAGGTTCCATCGAATGAATAACTGAACCGGATCCAAGGAACAATAAAGCTTTGGTAAAAGCGTGTGTGATTAGATGGAATAAAGCGGATCGGTAAGAACCAATACCTAGGGCTAGTACCATATACCCCAACTGAGACATGGTTGAATAAGCTAAACCCTTTTTAAGATCCTTTTGAGCAGTAGCTATGGTAGCTCCTAGAAGAGCCGTTAGCGCGCCTATACAGGAAATGAAACTCATTGTGAAGGGGAGAGCTTCGAAGGAATGGAACATCCTTGCTACCAAAAAAATCCCTGCTGCTACCATAGTGGCAGCATGAATGGGAGCTGAGACAGGAGTGGGCCCCTCCATTGCATCGGGCAACCATACATGAAGCGGAAATTGTGCGGACTTAGCCATTGGTCCCATGAATAACAAAATGGTGCACGCATTGGCAAAGAACAAGTTAATTTCATCCTTAGTGATTAACTCATTAAATCGATCAGATATATCACTAGTGTCGAAACTACCTGTTACCCAAAAAATACCTAGTATACCTAGTAAAAATCCAAAATCTCCTGCACGATTAACTACGAAAGCCTTCTGGCAAGCATTCGCTGCACTGGGACGAGCGAACCAAAAACCAATTAACAGATACGAACACATTCCCACTAATTCCCGAAAAATATATATCTGTATCAAGTTTGAACTAGAGACTAATCCTAACATGGAAGCCATGAAGAGGCTTAAATAGGCGAAGAATCGCACATAACCGCGATCGTGGGACATGTAACTAGCACTGTAAATGGTAACTGAAACTCCTACGGTGGTTACTAATACCAACATGATGGAAGCGAGGGGATCAATTGAGAAACCTAAGTCTAGGGATAGATCCTTGTAAGAAATCCAAGACCATGCAATTTTATGAATGGGACTACCATTTATTAGTTGCCAGAAAACGATATAAGAGATAATCATTGATACACTCAGAGAGAGGGTACTGAAAACAACAGATGCACGACGGAGACTTTTGGTAGCTCCTGGAAATAAGAATAAGCCCGATCCTGTTGTAATCGAAGCTACGAATGGACGTATAGGAGTAATCCGAGCATATTTATATAATGATTCCGTAAGGGCATTGAAATGAAGATTTGTCGGGTGTTAATTCTCCTTCACTCGATGATCTGAATAATCTAATAGGAACAAAAGAATAATGAACTATATATAATTGTTACAAGATGTGAACCAAATTTAATAATTGGTACGTTCGAATCCCTGATGAACTAACAAATTATACATTAAATTAATTGAAAAATACTTTAAAATTTTGCATCACACGTATTGATCAATGCTTGGATCGGGGCTTGACAAGCATAGAATCTATTTGAAATACTTAAAAAATCTGATCATTTGGATTGGAATTAATCTGGTTGGAAGAATAATAAATAACCTTCTCATACGAAGGAGTATAGGAATGGGTACATATGCAGTAATTGAGACTGGGGGTGAACAACTTCGAGTAGAACCGGGTAGATTCTATGATGTTCGTTACTTTACCTCTCTGGAACCTGAGGAGCTAGATAAAAATATTGAAGTATCAATAAATCGAGTACTTTTAGTTCGTCACGAATCCGCTATCAATCCTGGGAACCCCTGGTTAAAAGGTGCAACTGTAAAGGGAAGAATTTTGCAGCTTTGTAAAGGAAAAAAACTAGTTATTTACAAGATGCGGTCCAAGAAGAAGATGCGGCGTAAGTTAGGATACAGACAACACTTTGCTAGATTTGTAGTCGATGCAATCTGTTTGGATGGAGAAGAATTCTATGAATAGAAATTGGATCGGAGGGCTTAATCGTTATGGCGGTTCCAAAAAAACGTACTTCCAAGTCGAAGAAGAAAATCCGTAGGAATGTTTGTAGAGATAAAACCAATGGAATTGCAGCTAAAGCCTTTTCTCTAGCTCAATCCATTCTTACTGGTCGGTCAAAAGGTTTCTATTACGCAACGAACAATAAATCTTCTCAATCATCGAAGTAAAGTATTATTGCGATACGGATTAAATAAACTTCTGAATCGGAATAAAAGTGAATAGGCTACCAGTATAGTCAGAATTTTATCATTGAGTCATCGCGGTAAATTAACCCGAAACGTGTAAGGTATTTGCGAGTATCTGTGTTTGTTTCAGTATTCAGTGATCGGTAGTGAAGTGGACATTTATATATTTTCCGGGGGCTGAACCAGAAGGTTTAGTCTCTGGGTGGATTGCTTCGTTTGAGAATTGAATGGGGTTGTAACCCCCCTACTATCCACTCTCTCCTTACCCCATCCTCCTCCTACTCTCCCCCACCCTTTCAGTTGTACTTCGGAATAGCAGGATTCGAACCTGCGGCCTCCATCACCCCAAGATGGCACGCTACCAAACTGCGCTATATCCCGCTACGGGAGAAATCGTTTATAAATACTTCATTTTACAGACTATACTACAGAATTACACGTATGATATGAGACTACTCTGGCAAGAAGTCTTAATGGATTGACGATTCATTATGGGCTATGCTATCATTATTATCTATAACAAGCCGCTGTGGTGGAACTGGTAGACACGCTGCTCTTAGGAAGCAGTGCTATTGCATCTCGGTTCAAATCCGAGTAGCGGCACGCTATTCATGGGTATTAGACTCAAACTTTCATAACCTAGGTTCAGGTGTGCAAATTTTATTTATTTATGTAAAGGTACGACCCTAGCCTTCCGATTAATATCTCAAAAATATTCATAGATTACCCAATGTGATTGAATCGATGCATTATGATACGTATCAACATAGAACATATACTTGTACATACCTCTCTCTTCTCCCTTTCAATCAGTGCCATATTCTATTGGGGTAATCTCCTGTGCAGGAACAAGAACCTGAGGAGTCTGGGTAAAATAAGTTTTGCAATTGCTCTTGCTTGTACAACAATATCTTTGATGATTCGATGGTTCCACTTGAAACATTTACCTTTGAGTAATTCATATGAATCTCTCATGTTCCTTTCCTGGAGTGTATCTTTGCTCAATATATTATTGGGTCACAGAGACGAAAATGTTTGGGTAGGTGCAATCATAGCCCCGAGTGCCATGCTAACCCAAGGTTTTGCCACTCTGGGTCTCCCCGAGGAGATGCAGACTTCTACATTATTAGTACCCGCCTTGCAATCTCATTGGTTAATGATGCATGTGAGTATGATGTTATTGAGTTATGCAACCATATTATGCGGATCCTTATCAGCAATAACATTATTATTAGTCATTACATACGATCCATCCGCAAATCCTTCTAGTCCTAAAAACTTATGTATAAGTTACTTGCTACCTGGTAATAAAAAATATTCGTACATGCGAATAGCGGATTCTTTTAATAACTTTTTCTATTTGGTATCCATGAATCATCGTAGGGAGATTTTTATACAGAAATTGGATCATTGGAGCCATCGCATCATTAGTTTGGGCTTCCCCTTGCTAACCATAGGTATCTCATCCGGAGCGGTGTGGGCTAATGAAGCATGGGGATCTTATTGGAGTTGGGATCCAAAAGAAACTTGGGCATTTATTACATGGCTTATCTATGCGATTTATTCGCATACTAGGGTGACAAGGGGTTGGCGAGGAGAAAAATCTGCAACTGTAGCCGTTTCAGGATTTTTATCAATCTGGATTTGTTACTTAGGAGTAAATTTGTTGGGAGTAGGATTGCATAGTTATGGTTGGTTAATCTGATTCGATTGTTCGTCTGGTACCAAATAATTCTCTATACATAAGTGCAAAATAACTTTTTTAGAATCAAATGATATAGATATATAGATATATATATATATATATATCTATATATCTATATATAAAGATTTGTATTTGATTTAATTATATTGATATGAAATAGATTCTACCTTGCTCTTCCATAAAGATAACACTAGATTAGGATAGATACCAATACCAATTATTGGTAATAAGAGACAAACCATAATAAATGTTTCCCTTGGTCCAATATCTATTAGATATGATACCCAAACGTTGGAAATTCTATATCCATAAAACATTTGACGTAGCATGGATAACAAATAGATGGGAGTTAGTACTGTTCCAATTGCTCCTGTTGCTACAACAAATCCCTCTAAGACGGAAGAATAATAATTATTGGTGATTACTCCCAGGAATACCATTGATTCTGCTACGAAACCACTCGTACCTGGTAATGCAAGAGATGCCAGTGAGAAAAAACTAAACATAACAAAAAGTTTGGGCATCGGTATAGCCAATCCTCCCAGATTATTTAGTAGGAGGGTGCGTGTTCTATCATAACTTGTTCCCGCTAAGAAAAATAGTGCTGCACCAATCAATCCATGGGAAATCATTTGTAACATGGCTCCATTAAGACCCATGCTTGTTATGGAACCGATTCCAATCGTAACAAAGCCCATGTGGGAAACCGAAGAGTAAGCTATCCTTCTCTTCAAATTGCGCTGACTGAAAGAGATTAAGGATGCATAAAGAATCTGGATTGCTCCTATTGTTACCAACCATGGAGAGAAAATGGAATGAGCATGGGGTAATAATTCCATATTTATTCGAATTAGACCGTAACCCCCCATTTTAAGAAGAATCCCAGCTAAGAGCATACATGTACTATAATGTGCTTCGCCATGGGTATCCGGTAACCAAGTATGAAAGGGATATATTGGTAATTTCACAGCATAGGTTATCAAGAAACCCAGATATAGTATTATTTCCAGTGTTATGGGATATGATTTCTTAGCCAATATTTGAATATCAAATGATGTTTCGTAAGATCCATAGAGACCCATTGTCAATGATGCTAACAAAAGAAATAGGGAACCACCCGCAGTGTACAAAAGAAACTTTGTAGCTGAGTATATGCGTCTCTTACCACCCCAAATTGATAGAAGTAGATAAATTGGAATTAATTCTAATTCCCACATTAAGAAGAAAAGTAAGAGATCTTGAGAAGCAAATAATCCTATCTGACCACTATACATTGCTAACATCGAGAAATGAAATAGGCGCGTATTTCGTGTAACTGGCCACGCTGCTAGAATTGCTGGAGTAGTAACGAATCCTGTTAGTAGAATGAGACTCATGGATAGTCCATCAACCCCTAATCTCCAATGAAAATTAGTAATACCTATCCAAACATAATCTTCCAATAATTGGATTGATTCATCTTTGATGCGGAATTGACAGGAAAATACATAGGTTATGAGTAGGAATTCCAAGAGGCAGATACCCAAGGCATACCATCGAATGATTCTGTTGTTTGCAGACGGGAGAAATGGGATTGATGAGCCCGCAGGTGTAGGTAGAAGAACAATTATTGTCAACCAAGGTAAATTACTCGTGATAGATATGGGGATACTTTAAATACAAGAACCCATACTAAATTTGTTAAGTATGGGTCTTTTCAATCGATCCGAGACATCAAAAGATTATTAAATAGATTTGTGTTGAAACAATTAGTAAGCCAGACCCATACTGCGAGTCGTTTCGGGTCCCAAATAGACACGTACACTCAAAAAGTCTGTTGGGCAGGCGGATTCACATCTTTTACAACCGACACAATCCTCTGTTCTAGGAGCAGAAGCAATTTGATTTGCTTTACATCCATCCCAAGGTATCATTTCTAAGACATCTGTGGGACAGGCTCTTACGCATTGAGTGCAACCAATACATGTATCATAAATTTTTACTGAATGTGCCATTTATGCCACGCCCCCGGTTTATTTTTAATATCATGGTTATATATTCAGAATCGGACTACTATTAATCACCATTTTAACAGATTGAACTGGTCAATACGAGTCGATCCCCGATTGCGATGTGTAGCTAAAACAATACCTAATCCGATGGCTGCTTCTGAGGCTCCAATAGCTACAACAAAAAGAGAAAATACCTCACCCTTTATTTGTTGCATATCGAAGTAATTGGAGAATGTTACGAGATTTATATTAACTGCATTTAGTACTAATTCGAGGCACATGAGTGCTCTAACCATGTTACGGCTTGTTACTAATCCGTAGAATCCGGCACAGAATAGATAAGCACCTAAGATAAGTACTTGTTCGAGCATGAGAATCTAACTCCTTAAAAATCGGATACATTTAATTTTGAACAAATACATTTTAATATCATTCAGAATGGGTAGAAATCATCTTCGGATCGTGAAGCCCCATCATCTGGTACCTCGATGAAAGTGTCCCGGCGAGCTATATCAATAGCTCCTACCAGGGCAATTAAGAGAAGTACAGAGAGAAGCTCGAATGGAAGTGAGAAATAGGTCAATAATTGGTATCCGATACGCCGGACACTGCTCAATGCGGATTGCTCCATAATCTCATTCGATCGTTCGATCCGATAAATATCAGACCATGATGTATCTAGAATCATTATGATCAACAAGAAAAATAGGATTGTACAGATTGATAAGATGATACTGTCCCCTACAGTTCGTGGCGAATAAAAATTTTCATCCTGTGAATTTCTGGTTGACATCACGGCGAAGGCGATCGAAACATTTACAGCTCCTACATAGATTGATACTTGTGCAGCAGCTACAAAATCTGCGTTCAGTATGAGATACGGGAGGGATATGAGAATAAAGACAAATCCTAATAGGAAAACGGAATGAACTGTATTCGTGAGTAGTACCACTCCCGAACTTCCCAATACGATACCCGATTCCACAACTGCCAGAAGAACCTTTTTCATTGATTCAGAGAAGTCCATTACTCGCACTGATTCTAATATCCTTCCTATATCACAGTCCCATCATTAGAAATATACTCTCCGTATCTGGTATCCCTCCCAGCGTATGGGAGGGGCGTTCCTACCGAATAGTAATATCCCTCAACAATAAATAGAATATCTTTTCCTTCAATTATGGATAACACTTTTTGAATCAATATGTCCTTCTATGAAACCCTTGGACAAAGAAACTAGATTCGGAATAGATTGAATTGTTTCATCTCGAGCTATTGGTATGGGTAAACGTCCCAGAGCAATTTGATCATAATTTAACTCATGACGATCATAAGTTGAAAGTTCATATTCCTCAGTCATGGACAAACAATTTGTGGGGCAATACTCGACGCAATTTCCACAGAAAATGCAAACTCCGAAATCAATAGTATAACTTTTTAATTGTTTCTTACCCACGTTTCTCCTGAACTCCCAATCCACGACGGGCAGATTGATCGGACACACTCGAACGCATACTTCGCAAGCAATGCATTTATCAAATTCAAAGTGGATTCGTCCGCGAAAACGTTCCGATGGAATCAATTTCTCATAAGGATACTGAACAGTCGTGGGTAAGCGATTCATATGATCCAAGGTGATTGTGAAACCTTGACCAATGTACCTTGCAGCTTCTACTGCTCGTTTACCATAATTCAAAAGTCCATCAACCATAGGAAGCATAGGTCAAATTATTTAATTTACTTTTTTTCTTATTCCAATCCGAATGTATATAGGACTGAGTGTCTCATTTCAGTGATAAGAGTTGAAACGAAGCCGTCAACAATAAGTTACCGAGAGCAATGGGTAGGAGAAATTTCCAACCAAGTTCCAGTAACTGATCCATCCGTACCCTGGGTAATGTCCATCTTGCGGCAATGGAAAAGAATGGGAATAAAAAAGCTTTGGCTGAGGTAATAGTAATGCTCTTTAGAGTATCAAATACCTGTAGAGTAGTTATGTAGGAATCCCAATCGACGGGATCTGGCACTGGCAACCACGGTAGCGAGAGATCCCACCCCCCCAAGTAAAGTACTGTTGCAAATAATGAAGAGACTAAGAGGTTCAGGTAGGAACCAATGTAGAATAAGCCGAATCTGATACCCGAGTATTCAGTCTGATAACCCGCTACCAATTCCTCCTCGGCCTCGGGTAAATCAAAGGGTAATCTTTCACATTCTGCTGGGGAGGAAACGAGGAAAGCTATGAAACCTATGGGTTGACGCCACAAATTCCATCCCAGAATACCATATTTGGACTGTGCTTCAACAATCTCAACTGTACTTAGACTATTGGATAAGCATAGTCGATGGGAACGAAACTGTTCCTACCTCTACTACAAAACCGTACATGGAACTTTAGCTTCATACGGCTCCTCGATGGTTATTGTAAGAACAATATCTATTAATTAGACCCGACAATGATTGTGAAGCAAATTCTTATTAACCAACGAGATTCTGTCAGCTCTATTGCTAAAAAGCTTCTGAATCTATCTCAACCTTTTCAGTCGTCAACAAATCTCTTTCAGATCTGGTTCATACTAGGAACGAACCTGATTTTATCATCCATGAGTCAAAAACTGTTAAAAGGATTACTTCGTTCCAGATAATCATTGTTCAGGTAGATAGGGATATACTTGAAATCGGGATCTTAGGGAAGTACTACTCAGTAATCTCTACCAATCCCAAGCCCCACTTGACCCAACAATCCTTCGCGTATCTTCGTGTTCCTAACCATCTAACCCTGCTAGATTTAGGATATGGGATCATTACATTCATACCTATCCTTTGCACCCGCTGCTAGGTTCCGATCAATGAATGATACCGTACCCAGGATACACAGCTTCTGCCGGTTGTGCATGCTTTCACTCCTGTACACAGAGGATGGGACTCGATCCTGTTACTGCAGTAAGCTGTTTGATCTCACCCATATGACTATCAAGTTATTCGCTTGGGGAAATAAAGGAATCATAAGATACTTATTCCTTACGAAAAGACTGACCCATCCCCCAATAGGAGGTTACTCTCGGGAGGGAAGGGAATTTAGAAGAAAAATCAAAATATTTCTTTTGCCTTCTATCAACGAATCGCACGTAGAGATATCGATAATACACAAAGTGCTAAGGGAGTTTCGTAACTTATAGATTGAGCAGCGGCTCTAAGACCGCCCAAGAAGGAATATTTATTATTAGAACCATATCCTGCCATGAGAATACCTAGAGGAGCGATACTTGATACAGCAATCCAGAAAAAAATACCTATACCCAGATCGGATATAATTATATGTTCCCCGAAAGGGATTGTGAAGCAACTTAAAAAAATGGGTATAGCAACCACGGCTGGCCCGGTCCTGAATAACCAAGTATCTCCTCCAGCTGGAACAATATCTTCTTTCAACAGAAGCTTCGTTCCATCCGCCAGGGCTTGGAGAATGCCCAAAGGACCGGCATGTTCCGGTCCGATACGCTGCTGCATCCCCGCCGATATCTTTCTCTCGAGCCACACAATTGCTAATACTCCCATTGTAACTCCCAGTAAAAGAGTCAGAATGGATATTACTATCCAAAACAAATCAATCAAATAGTTTTGAAATTCAAAAGAATTGATCAAATCGGCGGTTCGTTCCTTAAAATACGTGGTAGCAATTATCGTTTTAACGATCGACCTCTCCCATAATAATATCTATACTGCCTAATATTGGCATAATATCCGCTAATTTCATACCTTTAACCAATTGTGTAAGTATTTGCAGATTAATAAAACCGGGTGGACGTATCTTCCATCTCCAAGGAAAGGCACTGCCATCACCAATCAAAAAAATGCCTAATTCTCCCTTAGGAGCTTCTACTCTTGCATAGAATTCTTGTTTGGGTAACCTAGAAGTGGGTGAAGGTTTTTTACCAATGAATTGATAATCAAAATCATTCCATTCCGAATCTTTTCCTTCATTAGGTCGTCGAGCTTCTGAATTTTCGTATGGACCTCCTGGAAGAACTTCTAAAGCTTGTTGAACAATCTTTACGGATTCTCTCATCTCTCCGATTCGTACTACATAACGAGCCAATGAGTCTCCTTCCCTTTGCCATTGAATTTGCCAATCCAATTCGTCGTAACATTCGTAATGATCTACTTTACGAAGATCCCATTGAACTCCGGAAGCTCGTGACATAGGTCCCGATAAACCCCAATTTATTGCTTCTCCCCTACTTATAACACCTATGCCCTCCACTCGTTTCAGAAATATTGGGTTATTCGTGATGAGTCGATCGTACTCATCAATCTTTGGAAGGAAATAATCACAGAAATCCATACATTTATCCACCCAACCATAAGGTGAATCCGCGGCTACTCCTCCGATGCGAAAATAGTTATGCATCATTCGCATACCTGTAGCAGATTCGAATGGATCGTATACCAGTTCCCTCTCTCTAAATATGTGAAAAAAAGGAGTTTGTGCACCAATATCAGCCATGAAGGGTCCAAGCCACAATAGATGAGAAGCTATGCGGCTCAATTCTAACATGATCATTCTTATATAACTAGCTCTTCGAGGTATTCTAATATTGGCCAATCCTTCTGGTCCGTTCACTGTTATAGCTTCCGTAAACATCGTAGCTAAATAATCCCATCGTGTTACATAGGGGAGATACTGTACAATTGTTCTGTTCTCAGCAATCTTTTCCATACCCCGATGCAAATAACCCAGAACGGGTTCACAATCTATAACATTTTCACCATCCAGGGTAATAATAAGTCTAAGAACACCATGCATTGATGGATGATGGGGACCCATACTCACCATCATGGGATCCTTATTCACAATAGGTATGGCCATTTGAGTCAAAATCTATCTCCTTGTTTCACAGAACATTCTAAGTGTATCCAACCCTTACTAGGGTCAATGGAATAACTTGATGGATGACCCAAATCTAAAGATTCATTCACCTAATTAATGATTTACGAATACCCAATTGATTTATTGAGTTCTGATAACGAATTAGATCGTTCTTGGCTAAATAAGCTAAGAGTCGCTTGCGTTTTCCCAGTATTTTCCGTAATCCCCTCCGAGAAGAATAATCTTTGGAATGTTGCTCCAGATGAAGCGTAAGCCTCAAAACTTTGTTCGTTAAATGATATACCTGAAACTCAACGGATCCTTTTGTGGATATTAACGACGAATAAGAGGTTCTTTTTGTATACGTATGAAATAATTGCTGTTATATGATATAATATAATTTTTTTTTTATAGAATTTGAATGGATCTCAGAAAAGAAGGGAAGAAAACAAAGTTTTACTAATACCTTGAAATTGATGAATCATTCCCTCTCCGATTAATTGGAGAAAGAATGGTTCATCGATTTCGATCAAAAAGTTCCTATTACTTATAATCCAATTCGATCCAAGGGATACATGTGGATCCTCAGCATACTGGATCGACTTCCATTATTTGCACCAAACCAAGCTCTATCCATACAAGCTGTATCTTCCAAACGATGGAGAGGCCATAGGAAACGTCTCAAAATATGGGTTTTATCCACGGGCTTGAATTCTTGATATTCTTCTTCCATTCCCTCATCCCATTCATAAGTATTTGCATATTGTTCCTCCGGTAGAAGAGACCCTAGAATTCGTAATTCCCGACGACGTCTTGGAAGCATAATATCTTCGAGATTGTGCGAATCGGTGGAATCCATTTCTTTATCAATAGCTACTAATGATATACATTTATTGGATACATCTGCATCTATTCTTCCCTCAAACCTGGCCTTGAATTTAAGCAGAATACTCACCATTCTATGCATAAGCATCTGGTCATCCGCGAATCGTGACAAACGGTGTGCTGAAACGGTTAGTAATTGGTCTAAGAATTCATTCTTGGACTTGGTGAAAAATCTATTTAATGAATTTGCGTCTATACCTATCTCAGCACAAAATGAAATAATATCTTCCTCATTTTCCGTTATACTCGAAATAGATGTTAGATCTTTTATCCGTTGCATCCTTTTCTCCAATGCCTTAGATTCCCATGCCCACTGAAAAATATGGTAATGGCTCTCTCTTTCTCTCAAAAGTGAATCTTCCGATTCTATTTCTTTTACCTTATATTGGGTATTTGTACCCAAACTTCCTTTCATATAGGGACGGCTTCTCTCTTGCAAAACCGAAGTTTTGGGCACAAGTGTAGATTTGACTATCTCCACGTCCCTCGTTTCCGTGAGATCCGGAACTAACCATAGCATCAGATCAAGATCTATATTTTCATTCGATCGAGACCACAAGAATCTTCTTTTTCTGGCACTGTGGGTAGAACATTCACGTAGTTTCTGAATGTAATTACTAGGGGTAATATTTTTCTCTGTCTCAGATTGTCGCACTGACGATTTATCCGTATCCAAATCCGCTGGATAATTTATAAAATTATATGCTAGATCGTTGAGTCCGTAACGCTTATTCGCATTTTTCACCCGTTGTTTCAGTGAAGGATTTATCAAATATGTGGAATATTCAATTCCCTCTTTGACAAAATTATAATCTTCCTGCGTATTGATCCGATTATTATCTAAATTTAAATGTTGATTTAAACCGAGTTTCCATCTTTGTGGTGCTATTCCAGACCATATCTCTGAAGGTGGATTATATCTCTTAAGATGATTTAGCCACTTGTTCCAGTTCCTCCCATTCAAAATCTCGATAAGTCCCTGCGCTTCTGGAGAAAAATCAATATGGATATTGGATAAGTTATACTTGCTCACTTTTCGATCCATCGATTGTTGGATTCTAAGCTCACTATTTACGAATAATTCCCAATCCCATTCCTTCGAGTATCGTGTCAAAGTAAGTAGATCTAACCCTATTTCTCTTCTCGTACACCACACTCTATGAAGCACATACGCCTGAGAAATCAGAGGTACATTCTGATTATGCTCAGTCCGCAGATCCTGTGCATTTCCAGTAATAATAATCGAAGATTCAAATTTCTCACTAAGAACTCTGTAAAAATCTTGAATTGATTTCACAACTAGTTGGATATTGGACCAAACGAGGTTAATGAAACATCGTATAATACCTCGATAGATTCCGTTACATGAAATCCTCACTAATTCATACCATTCCTGAATCGATTCTACAATGACTCTATGAATCTCTAGTAATTCCTGTTGAATCTTAATGAATCGTTTTTTCCATACCAAATGTGCAATAGAATATTCACGATTCTTCTCACTGAGTCTCAGATGCTTCTCTATCTTATCAAGGTAAGATTTTTTAACTGTCTGTTCAGTCTTATAAATTATCGAGTTTGCAATGTTATCACCAGAATCTTGGCTAATAAATATAATGTTATGTCCAGCTTCGTTTGGTAATGAACCTATTGCGGAACCATAAACTTTATATATTTCTGAATATTGATCCGTGTTTTGATTCGTATCAGAAAAATCTCTTGTCGATTTGATATATTGAGTATCCATACCCAGAACACTGTTCAACTTGTTGGTAGTAATGGAATCCTTTCTTGTTGAAACAGTTCCAGGAAACACATCATATATGCGTGTGATTCTTGATAAAATATTTTTTCTTATTAATTCTATAAATTCTTTACCAATAGGTTCCCAAAAAGAAGGTTGTTTCTTTGCACCACCGAAAGGTAGATCAGTTTGATATCCCCAAATTGTTAGATAACTAAAATTTACCTTTTCTCGTTTTTCGAGGGTTGATAAATCCCTATTTAGCTCCTTCCCATTTCTGGAAAGATCATTACTATATTCTTCTCGACTAGTGTGCCACGGTTTTAGATGAAAGGGATATAGAATCTTTATCTGAAGACCCTCTCTGAACCAGCGACCAGGTAAGTGTGTTTCAGAGAATTCGATACCGTCATAGGTACATTTTACATGTTTTTCTCGATTCCAGTCGGACCAATCCTCATTCCATTCGGAAGATTGTAATAGTAATAGACGCCCAATATTTTTTCCTAGTATCAGTATGGGTAACTTCACATATTTTCTAAGGTTTGATTGGATAATTAGTAAAATACTCCTTCCGCTTTGAATGAATGAAGAATCCAATCTAGCTGCTATTGCTAAACGATCAGCCTTTGATCTTTTCCTTCCCAAAGGACGAAAATTTAATTTCTTTTTAGTACCCATGGTACCCTTTGCACTTTCCTTTGCACCTAATCTACTAGGGGAGACTAAAAATGGGATTTCCATAATCCTCAGAAAGTAAGGGGAATGCGTTCCCGATTGGAGCATCTTCCACACCACGGTTTTACGTCTCCTCGCGCGCATGGAACCTTTCACTAGTCTGCGACGAAAATCCGAATGTTTTGAAAAACGCTTCACAATTTTTCTTGTTTTCAATCTCGTTTTCGCAAGGCTAAATCCCAAATTTTTCATTTTCCTCTGACGAGTATCGGTATTTGTATTGACAGCATCGATTCTATTGAATCTAAGTGCCGAATTGTATCGAGGTAGTATTTTTTGCATCTCCTCGATACGAGGAATTGAAGACACTGATTCTCCCATGCGGGAAGACACATCCTCCGATCCTGCGGAAACGTTTGATTCATCCGAGTTATTCACAAGTGGATTAGTAAAATTGGGTATGATCAAATCTAAAGGACCTCGTTCTAACTGACTAAAAAATAGCGTTTGTTCTAAGATGGGAAGCTTGGACACATATTCCCAAGTAATAAGAGATTCGTGTGTTCTTACCCCAGTAGAATCAAATTCATTGGATATTTCTTTGACTCTCGAATCTTCGGATCCTCTAACAATGGACATCAATATTTTTTTGGCACTAATCGGCATTGGATCCCAAGGTAGGGGAAACTTGTTACGTCGCGATCCTTTATACTTAGCAGACATCCAATCCTTTATTCGATTCTGGGTACGTTTACTATCCTTCTGTGCATAATTGTGTGTAGATTTTTTTACAACATTAATTGGATCAGCCAATAGCCAGGGTGATTTTGAATTTGTTGTCTCCGCACGGGATGACCCATTAAGAAAAGGATCATAAATCTTGACTAAGATTTTATTTTCATTATTGGAGAGTCCAATTAATTTTTCCATCGATGTTTGAACGGTTGATCTAGTTCCGACAGATCTGATTCGATCCTTAAATTCATTTATTAAAGCATTTCTCTTTCTCTTTTTGGTATCGATCCATTCCTTGGAACAATCATCTACTGATGCAGATGTATCTAAGGCATCAATTGAAGCATATAATTGTTTCTTAGATATGGACAAACTTGGTAAGGCTGTAAAGGATACTCTCCATTCACCACTGGTTATACACTTATCGAAAAAATATTCGGATACTCGTTCCTTCACGAACCCGTTTCGACTGAACCTGCTATTCTCAATATATCGTAACGGTCGATTCCATCTGTACTGATCAAAAAACGAAGTAGGCCATGGTTTGTTAAGCCATAAAAATTCATCCTGCAAATTTTTATTCTTGAGAGACTTATTTTGCAGTATGATTCCATCAGTAAATTTTTTTGTGACGAGAGGAACTGGGAATCTACCTAGGTACATGAATAGGATTATTGAAATAGTAATACTAAAAGTTCAATGTAGAATACGCTTTATCGATGCATAAAGTACGGGTGAATCGCGCTCTATGCGAACCAAAAGGATTTTGGTCAGATTTATGAATAGAATGTTTCCCCCTGCCCAACCCAAGAGACTACTCATCAAAAAGAATACATTACTGCTGTGTCGGAAATGGAAAGGATTGAAGATTCTTGCTGGTACGGGACTGGGTAGAAGGCTGGAATTCAACAGTTGAAACATGAAACTATTTAAAAATCTATTAAAGATTCTTGGGTCGGTAATTGAATTAATGGGACGCAGAGTATTAAATTTGTAAAGATCCTTTGTTTGATACCAATGAAATAACATAAACGGTATAACTGTAAGAGTTATTGCATGAGGTTTCATCACCATCGCGTAGAGCGGTGAACAGTACATCGATAGAACAATTATAGTTTGTCCTATAATTGAACCTGTTATGGATACTGTACCACCAAGATCACCTTCCAAAAGGAAGGATCTTATGGACAATATTTGGGAAACGCCTATGGGTAATGTGGTGAGGAATCCGTAATATAATCCAAATAGTACGAATGGACCAGCTGCATTTACCCATGCCAATACGAGAACCTGTAATTGGGAGCAGAGCAATCCAAAACTTTCGAATGTTATCATAACTCACCTGAAATCATCAATTTGGTTCAACTCAATTATATTATGTTTATTTAACAGTCTTATGGAGTAGTATTTGTCGCGAGATCTATCGATGATCCTCCTAATCATAACGAGAATATCCTCTGATTAGGAACGGACCATTCCTAGACTTTGTTTAAACAGACAGAATGTTACTGATGGAGTACATGCATCGGAAGGGGAAAAAAAAAAAAGAGCAAAAATTTTTGTCTATACAGACAGGTTCGTCCAACTCAGACTTCTCAAATTATCGTTGCGGCGCAAAGGACGTGTAACAAGTTCGAGTAAATCTTTCACATTAGTAAACCCATGGATCTGGGCGAAAGTAGATTCAACTGACCATTTTGTATTAATACCCCTCGCTTCTGACGGATTAGCATGGGCCATTCCAGTAATGGCTAGATCGGGTTCTAATTCACGCATACGTTGCATCTGATTATAATTGTCCGGTTTTTCCACAATACGCGGCATCGGTATGCCCATTTTATTACATGTACTTTGTAAAAGTGCTAATTCACTAGCCTGGTATCGTTCATCTATGTATGGGATACCTATCTCATAAACGATCATTCCACATCTTATTAAAAACCTTGCTAGAGATATTTCTAAAAGGTTATCTCCCACAAAATAAACAGATTTTCCGCGCAATAACTCGGTATAATCTCTCAAGTTATTCCATATTTGGTTCTCTCTCTCCTCCAGACCCACAGGTTGAATATCAAAAACGTTGCATATTTTCTCGATCCAGGCACGCGTTCCGTCGGGACCGATGGGAAAAGGTGCTCCGATCAATTCGCATCTTCTTCGACGCATCAAAGTCGTCGCCGTACGACTCAGGAAGGGATTGACACCACAAACAAAGACCCCTTCTCCTAGAGAGGGAAGTTCGGTATATCGCTGAGCAGGAAGCCATCCCGAAACTCGAATGGACTGACGTTTCAATTCCGAGTTAAGCTGAGAAGCCACAGTTGAAGGTAACGAACCAAAAAGAACTAGGGGAGGATGATTGTTCGATACACCTTTCCAGGAATCTTTTTCCATTCGCCCCTTCGGACCAGGCGTGAACAATCCATTGTTGTTACTGAATCGACTACTGCTCGTAACTTCGTATTCCGGGCAACGATATGTCATAGCAGCTAATACAGTGTCTTCTCCTTGGGTAAAGGCGTAATCTGATCCATTTGCTCTTGCTACTACGATTGGTACTCCGATCTCTGATTCCAATTTTGGTGCTATACCCTCCAAATCCATTTTTATTATTTCTGTGGTGCATGTACCGATCCATACAATAACACTAGGATTTCTATCCCTTCTTATCCGGAGGCAAAGCCTTCTTAACTCTTCATAATCGTTCAATTTGGCTGAAATATCTCCTTCCTCCAGCTCGGCCATTGCATAACGAGGTTCTGCAAAAATCATAACCCCAAGAGCATTCTGTAAGAAATAACCGCATGTTTTTGTACCTATTACTAAGAAAAAGCTATCTTCAATTTTCTGGTACAACCAGGCTACGCAACTGATAGGACAGAAAGTATGATAATTACCCGTTTCGCATTCGAAAATGGGAGTTTCAACTGTCTTTATTGACATCATAAATTTTTCCTTTATGAGGAGATTTTGGTATCAGAGACCATATCTTAAAATTGAACCCAAAACTGCGGTATCGAATCATAACAAAATCAGGTGAAGGATTTGAAACATAAGCTTGTTCCTCCTTCTCATCGGAATTCAAGTAGAAATCGGAGAGTAGACTGAATAATTCTCGATCCGGAATTTCTTTAGGTACTATTCCTTCCGGCTGGGATAGTATCTGATCTGCTATGTTCAGA